GGAATAATATATAGGATGACTCTCCGGTATGAGTCGAAATATAAAGAGTCAGTAGATTTTCAATGCTTTGCTTATGTACAATTACAAAGTAACAAACATTAGAATTGGATTAATATGGGGAGATCATTTTTCAGTCATTCATTGAATGATAAATCACTACAAGCGACGGAGATACACGATTTAAATCACGGAAAATCCAATATTTAAAAATTGTATCTAGAATGACTGGAAAGGTAGAAACAAGACCAGATATAATTTGATCATTATGAACAAATCCAAAATCTTTGTAAACAGATCCAATCATTAGTTCCCAACCATGGGGCGAATGGAATCCGATACATAAATCAGTTAATAAAAGAATAGAAAAAGCTTTGATTGTGTCGCTTAAGTTATATAGGAATTCCTGGGCCCAAGAATTAAGAATAACAAGTTCGTCATTCCCCCAAATACAATAACTGCTTACAATAACGAAACAGATTATATTTGTCGAGAAGTGCAAAATCGTATGGATACGATCTTCGTTGTGTATCTTGATTAATTGGATCGTTTCTTTGTGGATTCCTATACTAAGTTTTTGTAGATGTGTCTCGGAGTATTCTTTGATCATTTCGTCCAAGAAGAGGAGTTCTTCTAATTCTATGAATTTTTCTAGAATACTCTTTTCTTGAATATCATTCAAAAAGGTTTCGGACTGCCGGGTATTCCACCAATTAGTAACCCAAGATTCCAGACTTTTATTAAATGAGAGAGAAATCCACCAGGGCAAACATACTATAGATACAAGATATAAAAGAGAAGTGAATGCTTTCTTTTTTGCCATTTTTCATCTGTGAATTGTTAATGAACCCACCTCATTCGTCGACTCTATGTGATCTAATATTTCTCTCACGCATGAGGTTTATTCCAAGGTATCAAACCTATAAATCTATTCACTGTTTTTTAGTTGTGATTTCGTGGTTAGTCTTTGAATATAGAAAGAATACAGAAATAGACTAAGCCTAAACTTCGAATTCTAATGAAGAATTAATAAAAAAATAGGGTTTCCGGATATCTCAATTGGTCAAATTCGAAGCAAGTGTCTCCTTTAAATGAATGCTCTAAAGAACCACTTTAAGTAATGAATATTATTCAGATTTTGAGACGAAATAACTCTTTTTCTATCATTCTATCAAAATATCCACTATTTGGAAAAAAGTTCACTGACTAGGAGTAGTCAGGAATATAATATTGAGGGAAATTTCTGAAGATGATCAAAAATGAGTGACAAAACAAGACAGAAATTTGCTAGTTATCGTTATAAGAGAGCCGATTGTTGAGCACAAAAGAAAGTCTAAAAAAAAGGCTGATTGACAAAAAATAAATAATTTACAAGATAGGGTTTATCTGGATCTAAAGTAGCAATTCCAACAAACAAATAGTGGACTTAAAAAAAAATTCTTTATTTTGAACTAGTTTGATATATGAAATGAATCTAGTATTTTGATTTGTTACTTGTTTTGTTATTGAATTGAGTTGCGTGGATTTCCATACGTATAAAAGATCACAAAAAAAGTTTCGTTTTATGGTTCTTCTGTCTATGTCTCTTTGGATCGAATGAGCGTTTTGAAGAAAGTTCAGTTAAATTTTGAAGTTATGTTATATAAAAAAGAGGATTCTTGAGTTTTTCCCTCCTGCTGAGAAAGCATTCATTCTTCAGCTCATTTCTCAAAATACTTCAATGGGGACACGCAAAAAATATGCCAATTCAGCAGCTTTTTGTTCAATTTCTCGTGAAGTCAAATTTTCATCAGTACGAGTTAAAGGGATGGCCCCCTGGCCTCTGATGTCCATATAAAGAACACGACGAGCATAAATACCCTCTTTAACTTCTATTCTGACGGATTGAATATCTTTTATAAGGAATCGGAGGAAGATGCGACGATTTTTTCCAGGAAATCCCCAACGAAAAATACACACTATTCCTTCTTTTCTATCGAATCGATCATAACCACTCCCTACATTCCACGAAATTGTGCACCACAAATAAGAGCTAATAAAGAGACCGGCGATCCCATAGAAAGACATCACGATCCCTTGTGGAAAAAAAAGAATTTGCTGAGACGGAAATAAAGATATCAAATTTCTACCAAGATAACTGGAAGTTCCAACCACTAAGAATCCTAATGAACCTAAAAAAAGGATAACGGCCCACCAGAAATTGCTTGTTTTTCGAGATCCCATTATAGGTTCTATCCATATATGTTCTGATCGACAACTCATACTTGATCCGATTGTATTTTATTGGAATTTAGAAAAGACCGCAAATGAATTTGATTTGACTCTTTTTGTTTCCGAAGTAACTCTCATCAACTAGCACTAGTTTGATATGAACCTTTAGGAGTAATTCATCAAATTGGTTAGATCTAAAATAATAACATACCTTTCATATGATCCTACTATAGATATCGACATACATATAGATATGCGGACTTTACATTTCCTACATCCGGCGATCCTGATGTATTTGAAAATAGCTCGAAGTCATTTACCCATATATCATTTTCTGCAGGCCTAAGAGTTTTTCCTTTATGTTCGGTGGAAGCCACATGGTATATAATATTCCACTAAATAGATATCTGTGTTACTTAAGTTTTGAAAAAAAAAGTGGCTGAGATTGGTTCCCGTCGGATCTACACAATCTTGTTTTTTTGAACATGAAGAGATAAAGAAGCCATTGCAATTGCCGGAAATACTAGGCCTACTAAAGGCACAAAAATAGAGGGAAGGTTGAGAATTATCATAGAATGGGTACCTCGATTTACTATTTTATTTTTACCTGTTTTTATTATAATTTCTAAATTTAGAAATTAGAAAGATATCTTATAATAATTATAATTAAGAATTGTAATTCTTATTAATTAGTAGATCTCATAGAGAATTACTATCTATAGATAATTAAAATCTAATGAAAAATGAAAATTAACTAAGGTATTTAATATAAGGTATTGAATAAAAAATTCATTATTAATTAAATTCTAATTTAGTATATATCTATAAGTGAGTATATATAATAAGTGCAAGGAATGTAGAACTAAATAAGAGGAAATTCGTTTTATTTGCCCAATTTCATGAAAAGAAGAATTCACTCTTTTTTTTGTTCATAGAGACTTGTTTGCTACAACTAAAAGAATTGAACTTAATGCTCTACTTGATTTTGATTCAATTTTGATTCAATTTTGATTCAAAGGAAAGAAAGCGTGGAGCTGAAATAACTCACTTAGAACACTTTTTAAAGGATTACGTGGTACGATTAGATCGAATAAGCCCTTCTGGAATAAATATTCAGCCGCTTGTGAACCTTCAGGTACTGTTTTATTTAATGTTTGTTCAATTACTCTTTTACCTGCAAATGCAATGTAAGCGTTGGGTTCAGCAATAATGATATCCCCCAACATACCAAAACTCGCTGTCACCCCACCAGTAGTAGGAGATGTAAGGATTGATACATAGAATAACTTTTTATTGGATTGATAATCATATAAAGCAGAAGATATTTTAGCCATTTGCATCAAACTCAAACTTCCTTCTTGCATGCGTGCCCCCCCGGAAGCACACACTATAATAAGAGGTAGAAATTTCTTAGTAGCGTACTCAATCAAACGGGTGATTTTCTCCCCGACTACGGATCCCATACTACCCCCCATAAACTGAAAATCCATAACCCCAAGTGCTACGGGAATACCGTTTAGTTGGCCTATGCCTGTTTGAACAGCCTCAGTTAATCCTGTCTTTCTTTGATAAGAATCGATACGATCCCTATAAGGCTCCTCCTCCGAATGAAATTCAATGGGATCCAGAGAGACCATGTCTTCATCCATAGGATTCCAAGTACCTGGATCGATCGAAAGTTCGATTCTATCCGAACTACTCATTTTCAAATGATATCCACATTGTTCACAAATATTCATTTTTGATTTAAAAAATTTCTTATAATTTAATCCATAACAATTTTCGCATTGAAGCCACAAATGCCTGTATTTTTGAGTTACATCGAGATCATTAGAACTTTCTCTTATAGTTAAATCACTAACACTCGTGCTGGTTCTTATACTGGAACCCTCGCTTTTACTACTATTTCTACTTTCACCACAAATAGAACTATAAATGTAACTGTCACTGTAATTGTCACTCCCACTTACAATGGGAGTAGCAATACAGATTTGAGCCTGAAGATAACTGTCAATGCAACTATTAATGTGATTATTCCAACTATATTGAGTATCATACATATAACGATCGTAGTAGGGATCGTCACTTTTAGATCCATTATTCAGATAACTAGAATTCCAATAACTATACAAAGCACTTTCTAGTTCACTCAGAAAAGAATGATCATTGTTAATCTCAACAATCGGATTTTCAATATCCAAATATATGGAATAGCTGTCCCCATTACTATCCCTAACTAAAAAAGTGTCATTAGAGATAAAATTCCGAATGTCCTTGATGCCGAATAAATGATCAACATTACTGTAACTAGAATTGGCACGATCATTCCAACTATAAATGTTTTTATCCGGATCATTTATATTTGCGTCTTCACTTTCACTGGTATTTTCAATAGGCCCAAGACTGTCCATTGATTTACTTAGCCCACACCTGTGTTCTAACCCCTTTTTAACTAACATCGAATTGAACCAGCACCTTTCCATAGAGTTTTCTTGCCCCCTATTTGCATGAAAATACAATAGATGAATAGTCATTCGATGAAAAATTATTTGAATATCTTAATTTCCTATCAGAATAAACATATAAATCCAATCACTAGGATTATTAACTAATATAGAGTGTGAGTATTGAAAAAAAAAAGAATTTTTTTGGGGGGAGGGGGTCGGGAGTAGCACTTCACTATAGATGAATACGATGAAAAGATTAATACGATGAAACCCCCGTTCAATTATAAAGAGCGCTTTCTCTTATGTCCTCGCATCAAAAAAAAATAAGTGTTCGTTACTATGAAA